AGGTTTTGGGAAGAGCAGGAAATTGTAGGTAAGTGCAGTAGTATGTGTATATAATATATGTAGTTTTTAATATATATGATGGATGCATTCATGATCAACTAGTGTCCATTGGCGTATGGCTTGAGCCATACATATCAGTACTTGTTAGTTTAACTAAATCTCGACTTTTGGGGTTTGGCGAGACCAAATTTAGTTTTAACAGAAGAGTTACTGGTAAGGGGGGTAGGGGGGTTTGCTGAAAAAAATTTTTTATTGATGAGTGTACAAGTGGGTGTGGGCGTGTGCATGTGCATGTGTGTACGAGTGGGTGTGGGCGTGTGCATGTGCATGTGTGTACGAGTGGGTGTGGGCGTGTGCATGTGCATGTGTGTACGAGTGGGTGTGGGCGTGTGCATGTGCATGTGTGTACGAGTGGGTGTGGGCGTGTGCATGTGCATGTGTGTACGAGTGGGTGTGGGCGTGTGCATGTGCATGTGTGTACGAGTGGGTGTGGCGTGTGCATGTGCTTGTGTATGTGTGTACGAATGGGTGTGGGCGTGTGCATGTGCTTGTGTGTGCTTGTGTGTGCTTGTGTGTGCTTGTGTGTGCTTGTGTGCGTTTACGTATGCATGTACAAACACATGTATGTGCTTGTGTATATCAGAACATACTGCCGAGTGATGAATTTATGTTCATTTCTTTTGTGCATGTACGCGCGGTAGGGGATTCTCCCCTATTTTTGAGGAAAAATTTTTCGTTTGGCGTTTTTTATGCCTTGCGACCATTAACTGGAAGCCGAAAAATAACCGCCTGGGTCCGGATTTCACGTGCATTTTTAGCCCAATCAACAATTATCTTGAATGTATCAGATTGTTAGAGGAATGAATTCACCGACGAAAAAAAAATAAAAAAAGACCAGACGCCTCTAAGATTTGGGATGCTATGGTTATGAGGAGACTAGGACGCAAACCTTTCAACCAAAGGCCTTGGAAAGAGTGAGGAGGGATGCTATTAATGTGATGTCCTTGATTTTCCCCACCAGAGGTATTGGAAAGTGTGAGGAGTTGGTTTGACGTATTGACGTTCTAGGTTATTCTTTTAAACGCGAGTCCAACGGAGTCCTTTTGGAAGAGTGGTTCTAGGTTATTGTTTGGAAAGTGAACAAATCGGAGTTGGCTTTGGTAGAGAGGTTATTGGTTATTGTTTGGAAAGTGAAGCCAACGGAGTTGGCTTTGGTAGAGAGGTTATTGGTTATTGTTTGGAAAGTGAAGCCAACGGAGTTGGCTTTGGTAGAGAGGTTATTGGTTATTGTTTGGAAAGTGAAGCCAACGGAGTTGGCTTTGGTAGAGAGGTTATTGGTTATTGTTGGAAAGTGAAGCCAACGGAGTTGGCTTTGGTAGAGAGGTTATTGGTTATTGTTGGAAAGTGAAGCCAACGGAGTTGGCTTGGTAGAGAGGTTATTGGTTATTGTTTGGAAAGTGAAGCCAACGGAGTTGGCTTTGGTAGAGAGGTTATTGGTTATTGTTTGGAAAGTGAAGCCAACGGAGTTGGCTTTGGTAGAGAGGTTATTGGTTATTGTTTGGAAAGTGAAGCCAACGGAGTTGGCTTTGGTAGAGAGGTTATTGGTTATTGTTTGGAAAGTGAAGCCAACGGAGTTGGCTTTGGTAGAGAGGTTATTGGTTATTGTTTGGAAAGTGAAGCCAACGGAGTTGGCTTTGGTAGAGAGGTTATTGGTTATTGTTTGGAAAGTCAGAAGGTAGTTTAATTAAAATGCTAGTTTTGGGGGCTAGTGATGGAAGCTAGAGTTTCTTCTTTTGATGTTTTAAGGGGAGGGGGTTCCCCGTCTCTGGCTTACAAGACCAGTGCTTTTAAGTTAAGCTATTAAAACTACCATTTAATTAGTTTATTTTCTAAGAGGCCAGTTATAGGTAGGATTAGTAAGAATATGGTGAAGTATAGGATTGATGCAGTTTGTCCGATTATAATGAATGGGTGTTCTACTGGTTGTGCTCCAATTCATGTTAGAATAAAGATGTTTGTTATGGTGAGTCAGAATATGAGCTGGGATAGTGGGCGAAAGGTTATGGGTTGTTGTTTTGATGTGTGGAGGGATGGAATTAGTGCGAGGATGAGTACTGAGAATAGTAGGGCTAGTACACCACCGATTTTGTTTGGGATGGATCGAAGGATTGCGTAGGCAAAAAGGAAGTATCATTCTGGTTTGATGTGGGGAGGGGTCACTATTGGGTTGGCAGGGTTGAAGTTTTCTGGGTCTCCTAATAGGTCTGGAGATAAGAGGGATAGTGTTGCTAGGGCTGATGTGAAGATGATAATTCCGAAGAGGTCTTTGTATGTGTAGTAAGGGTGGAATCGAATTTTGTCTGTGTTAGAGGAGATGCCTAGGGGGTTGTTTGATCCCGTTTCGTGGAGGAAAAGCAGGTGGATTATTGTGGCTCCGGCGAGTCCGAACGGAAGAGCAAAATGTAGTGTAAAGAATCGTGTTAATGTGGCGTTATCGATAGCAAATCCTCCTCAAGTTCACTGTACTAGGGCTGTTCCGATATAGGGAAAAGCAGAGGAAAGGTTGGTGATGACTGTTGCTCCTCAGAAGGATATTTGTCCTCAGGGAAGAACATATCCAAGGAATGCGGTGGCCATAAGTATGAGTAGTAGAATGGTTCCGGTGTATCATGTTTTTTTGAGTAGGTAGGAGCCGTAGTACAGGCCCCGTCCGATGTGGGAGTAGATGCACAGGAAGAATATGGAGGCTCCGTTGGCATGAAGATTTCGTAGCAGTCATCCGTATTGTACATCTCGGCAGATGTGTGCGACTGATGAGAATGCTAGAGAGATGTGGGGGGTGTAGTGCTTGGCTGGAAAGTTTCCGGTGACAATTTGTACGATTAGGCAGAGTCCTAGCAGGGAGCCAAAGTTTCATCGTGAGGATAGGTTTGGTGGTGCTGGCAGGTCAACTAGGGCATTGTTTAAGCTTTTAAGGAGAGGGTGGGTTGTTCGTGGGGGCATTAGGTTTTTGTAGGTGAATAACAATGAGGGTTTTTCAGGCCTTAGGTTCTGTTTAGTGTCCAGATAAAAATAATGTCTTATTTAGTTTTTGTGTTTTTTATGTGCTTAGTTTTAACGCTGGTTTGGGTAGCGTCTAACCCTTCTCCTTATTATGGTGCGGCAGGATTAGTGAGTTCAGCTGTGGTGGGGTGGGGTGTTTTGGTGGGGATAGGTTTATTTCTTTGGTGCCAGTTTTTAATTTATTTGGGAGGGATGTGAGTGGTATTTGTTTATACTGTAAGTTTGGCAGCGGAGCCGCATCCTGAAATGCTTGGGAGTCATGTTGGTCTTTATTTTTTAGGTTATTTTTCTGTGTTTGTGTTGTTAGGAGCTGTAATTGTTTGGGGGTGGGATGTAGTTGGGTTAAGTTTGGAGGTTCGTACTTCATTTGGAATGTGCTTGGTTAGTGTTGATTTTGTTGGGGTGCCTTTGTTATATTCTTGGGGGGATTTGATCTTTTGGTTTGTGGGTGGGCCTTATTATTGGTCTTGTTTGTTGTGTTAGAGCTAACTCGTGGGCTGTTTCACGGGGGGCTTCGTTCGGTTAGAAGTGGGCTAATATTGTTATTGAGACCGTCGTGGTAAGGGTTATAATGAATATTGTTAGGTAGGCCTTGATGAGGCCTTTTTGTGCCGCTGTTTTTTTAACAGGGGCTAAGATTTTGTGGGCCAATCCTTGTGGGCCCGTTTTTTCTAGTCATGTAATGTCATGGAGGTGTGTTGTTTGGCCGAGTTTTAGTGGCAGGATGGGTAAGCTTCGGTGAAACATGTTGAAGAAGCCAAGCTGATTGGAGAACAGGTTGGGGAGGGTTAGTTTGTGTGGTAAAGCCAGGGATGTTTGTTTGGCGATTTCTAGGGCAATGGCTAGTCCTGTTATTGTGACTATAAGGGCTAATAGTTTTGACTCTGCTGGCATTGTTAGTACTGGTGTTTTTGTTGGTAGAGTCATTATTGATAGGACTATTCCGGCAAAGATGCTGCCCAAGGTCAGGCGAACTATTGAATTTAGGAGGGCCGGGCTGTTTTCATTTGTTGGGGTAAGGGTTTTGGTTCGTGGTTGGCCTATTTGTACGTGAAAGATAATTCGTAAGCTGTATACTGCGGTTAGCATTGTTGCAATAATTGTTAGCAGTAAGGCTCATGTGTTTATGTATGAGATGTTTATTGTTTCAATAATTATGTCTTTAGAGTAGAATCCGGCTAAGAAGGGCAGCCCTATTAGGGCTAGTGTGCCGATGGTGAGGCACGAGGAGGTGACGGGTATTGTTTTTTTGATGTTTCCTATTAGTCGAAGGTCCTGTTCATTTGCTAGGCTGTGGATAATTGAGCCGGAGCAGAGGAATAGAAGGGCTTTAAAGAATGCGTGTGTTGAGATGTGAAGGAATGCTAATTGTGGCAGGTTAAGTCCAATAGACACTATTATTAAGCCTAGCTGGCTGGAGGTTGAGAAGGCAATAATTTTTTTAATATCATTTTGGGTGGTGGCGCAGATGGCTGTAAAGAGGGTGGTTATTGCTCCCAGGCAGAGGCAGATTGTTAGGGCAAGGGGGCTTTTTTCCATTAATGGAAATAATCGGATTAGCAGGAAAATGCCTGCTACCACTATTGTGCTAGAGTGAAGTAGGGCGGATACTGGGGTAGGTCCTTCTATTGCTGCTGGAAGTCATGGGTGCAGGCCGAATTGGGCGGACTTTCCTGCTGCCGCCAGGATTAGGCCGAGTAGTGGGATAATGCTTGGTGTTTTTAGCTGGGTGAATATTTGTGGGAGCTCTCATGTTGATATATTCATGGCTAGTCAGGCGATGGCCAGAATCAGTCCAATGTCTCCGATTCGGTTGTAGATGATTGCCTGAAGGGCGGATGTGTTTGCGTCGGATCGGGCGGATCACCATCCGATTAGCAGGAATGATATGATGCCGACCCCCTCTCAGCCGATGAACAGCTGGAATATGTTATTTGCTGTTACTAGGGTGACTATCGAGATTAGGAAGATTAGTAGGTATTTAAAGAATCGGTTGATAAGGGGGTCAGTATTTATGTACCAGTGGGCAAATTCTAAGATGGATCAGGTTACAAATAGGGCGATTGGGGTAAAGGTAAGGGAGTATTGGTCGAAGATGAAGCTTAGGTTAATGTTGAAGTTGGAGATACTGAATAGGTGAATGTGTATAATTGTGGCTTCTACTCCGTTGTTGATAAAGGATATGAGTGGGATAGCGCTGGCTATGCAGGCCGTTATTACGGCTGATTTAACGTGTGTTAAGTTTCATTTTGGGTTCAGGGGGTCCGGTTTAAGGGTGGTTAATGTAGGGAAGATAAGGATTAGTAGTGTGGCCAGGGCGGCTGTCTGGGTGATTATAGAATGCATGGACTTTTACTTGGATTTGCACCAAGGTTAGTGGCGCCTAAAGCCAGAGGATTACTTCTATCCTTTAAAAGTAAGAGGTCTAGAGGTTTAGTTCTAGGTACTAGAATTAGCAGTTCTTGTACTGGAGTCCCTCTCGGTATGTAAGAAGGTTTCAGCTTCTATTTTTAGATCCACAGACTAATGTTTTGTTTAAAACTATACTTACAGGGGCAGATGGAGGTGAAGAGTTCTGGTTTGGCAGTTAGAAGGATTAGAGGGATTAGGTGTAGGGCTATTAGTAGGTGTTCTCGGGTGTGTGTTGGGTTGTTGATGGTTAGGTGTGTTGGGAGTTTTCCCCGCTGGGTTATTAGGAATATGAATAGGGAGTAGGAAGCGGTTAATAAGGTTCCAAGGCCAGTGAGGATAATTGTAGTATTAGCTCAGTTGAATATAGAGGAAATAATAAGTAGTTCTCCTATTAGGTTAATTGATGGGGGGAGGGCAAGATTAGCGAGGCTGGCGAGGAGTCATCAGGATGTTATTAGTGGTAGGATGATGTGGAGTCCGCGTGTCAGCAGTAGAGTTCGGGAGTTGGTTCGTTCGTAATTAGTGTTAGCTAGGCAGAATAGTATTGAGGATGTTAGGCCGTGTGCGATTATTAGGAAGATTGCTCCGTTTAGGCTTCATTGGGTTTGAACCAGTGTCGCGCAGATGACAAGGCCTATATGGCTGACGGATGAATAGGCGATTATTGATTTTAGGTCTGTCTGCCGTAGGCAGATTGAGCTGGCTATTAGAATGCCTCAGAGGGCCAGGATAAGAAATGGGTAGGCTAGGGTGTTTGTTAGTGGAAATAAGGTGGTTGAGATTCGGATAACTCCGTACCCCCCTAATTTTAACAGAACTGCTGCCAGAACTATGGAGCCTGCAATAGGGGCCTCTACGTGGGCTTTCGGAAGTCACAGATGAAGGCCGTATATTGGTATTTTTACCATGAAGGCCAGCAGGCAGCTGTATCACAGGGCTGTGTGGCTTCAGGAGTTTTGTAATTCTGGTTGTAGGGAGTGTAGCATGGGCATGAAGGTTAGTAGGAGTGATTTGTTAAAGTGAAGGATGGCAATTAGTAGAGGGAGGGAGCCTGCGAGGGTGTAGAATAGGAAGTAGGTTCCTGCGCTTAGGCGTTCTGCCTGATGGCCCCATCGTGTGATTACGACCAGAGTTGGGATTAGCGTGGCTTCAAATATGATGTAGAATATGGTCAGGTCAGAGGCTGAGAATGTTATAATTAGAAAGGTTTGTAGTGTAGCTAGTGTTAGCAGGTATATTCGTTTGCGAGTAGGGGGTTCTTGGTGTAGGTGGCTCTGGCTAGCTATAGTTATAAGGGGCAGTAGTCAGCAGGATAGTACTAGAAGGGGGGCTGACAGGGGGTCAATGAATATTAGTTTGTTGGAAAAGGAAAGATCTAGGTCTATTGGGTATTTTAGTCATGTTAAGCTAATTATTGCGATCAGGGTTGAGTATAGCGTGTATGAAGTAAATAGGAGGCGGAGGTTTAGGATTAGTGAGGCTGGGATTAGTATTATTGTGGGGATGAGGATTTTTAGCATTGTAAGATGTTTAGATTGTTCAGGTGGTCATTCCCATGGGTGCGGGAAGTTGCAACTAGCAGTGCTAGGCCAGTTCCGGCCTCACATGCTGAGAAAGCAAGAATGATGATTGGTATGGGGGCAATTGTTGGAAGTTGCAGGCTTACTGATAGGAATGATAGGAGAATGAATAGGGCTAGTATTATTCCCTCAATGCACAGGAGAGCAGAGATGAAGTGGGTGCGGTGGATAGAGAGCCCTAGAATGCTGAATATAAAAGCTGCGTTAAGTGTGAAGCGAATTGGGGTCATTTAGAGATCTCGTATTGGCGAGGTTTACTAGGTCGAAACTAGTTGTCTTGTTTAGACTAATCTCTAATTCGGCTCATTCCAGTCCCCCTTGATGTCATTCGTAGATTAGACCGGCAGCAAGGTGAATTAGGATAATTGTAGCTCAGTTTATTATGGTAGTAGGGGGTGTGAAGTTGGTGGCCCATGGGAGGGGGAGCAGTAGGGCGATTTCTAGGTCGAATAGTAGAAATAAAATTGCTACTAGGAAAAATCGGGATGAGAATGGAAGGCGGGCTGTGCCTTGCGGGTCGAATCCGCATTCGTAGGGGGACAGTTTTTCTGAGCTTGGGTACGGTATTGGGAGTCAGAAGGCTAATGTGATTAGTAGTAGCGAGACGGAGAAGGAAAGTGTGATTATAAGTAGGATTACCATTACTCTTTCTTAGTTTTTGGTTAAGATTTAGTGAGTGGAAGTCACTTGTATTAGTTGTACTAAAAGAGTAAGATCCTCATCAGTAGATAGACACGTATAGGAAGAGTCATACGACGTCTACAAAATGTCAGTATCATGCGGCAGCTTCAAATCCGAAGTGGTGTTGTGTGGTGAAATGATGTTTAATTTGACGAATTAGGCAGATCAGGAGGAATGTTGAGCCAACTATAACATGTAGTCCATGAAATCCTGTGGCTACAAAGAAGGTGGACCCATAAACGCCGTCCGAGATAGTAAAAGGCGTTTCGTAGTACTCTATTGCTTGTAGTGCTGTGAAGTATAGGCCTAGAAGGACTGTCAGGGAAAGGGCTTGGGCGGCCTCTTTTTGGTGGCCTTCTATGATGGAGTGGTGGGCTCATGTTACTGTGACCCCAGAGGCTAATAGGACTGCTGTGTTTAGTAGTGGGACTTCGAATGGGTTTAATGCGTTGACCCCGTTTGGGGGTCATTGACCGCCCAGTTCTGGGGCTGGGGCGAGGCTTGAGTGATAAAAGGCCCAAAAAAAGCCGATGAAGAAAAACACCTCCGACACGATGAATAGAAGTATTCCGTACCGTAGGCCTGTTTGAACCTGTGGGGTATGGTGGCCTTGGAAGGTGCCTTCTCGTGTAATGTCGCGTCATCATTGGTATGTTGTTATAAGTATCAGTAGTAGGCCGGCGTTTATGAGGGAGGAGTTATTGAAGTGAAATCATATGGCTAGGCCGGATGTGAGTAGTAGGGCTGCAATGGCCCCTGTAAGGGGCCAGGGGCTCGGGTTTACTATATGATAGGCGTGGGTTTGGTGGGTCATTATACATTTTCTTGTAAGTATAGGCTAAGAAGAAGGACGAATACATAGGCTTGAATTATTGCTACGGCGAGTTCTAGTATGGTTAATAGGAGTAGGACAATGAAGGTGATAAGAGCTGCACCGGGGAGGGCTGGTAAAATGGTAATAATTGCTGTTGAGATAAGCTGGATTAGTAAGTGGCCGGCAGTTAGGTTGGCGGTTAGTCGAACCCCGAGGGCCAGGGGGCGGATGAGCAGGCTGATTGTTTCGATAATAATTAGGATAGGGATGAGGGGGGTTGGTGTTCCTTCTGGCAACAGGTGACCGATTGAGTTGGTTGGCTGATTTCGAAGGCCGGTCAGGACGGTTGCTAGTCATATTGGGATGGCTAAGCCTATATTTATTGAGAGTTGTGTTGTTGGTGTAAAGGTGTATGGTAGCAGTCCCAGTAGATTTATTGAGATTAAGAATAGGAGCAGGGAGATTAGGGTTATTGTTCATTTTTGCCCCTTGTAGTTGATTGGGGTTATTAGTTGTTTCGTGATGGTTTTGATTAGGAACAGTTGAAGGTTTGAGGTGCGGTTAGACAGGAGTCGATTAGAGTAGGTAAAGATAAGTGCGGCTGGTAGGATAATCGCTAGTAAGACCAGTGGGACTCCTAGAAGTTGTGGGGTTGCGAATTGGTCAAATAGGCTTAGGGTCATGGTCAGATTCATGTGTTAGTTTTTTGTTTATTTGTTTGGTGGTGTGTTGGGGTACTGTAGAAGCAAGCATTTTGAGTTTTATAAAGGAATAGAGCTGTTAGGGTAAGTCAGGATAGGGCTAGGATTAGTAGTCATGGGCTGGGGTTTAGTTGAGGCATTCATTAAGGGGTATTGTGGCCCTTCTTTAGCTTAAAAGGCTAATGCTATGAAAGCTTCTTAATGATGAGGCTAGTGTTTGTGTGACTCAGCTTTCGAAGTGGTTAACTGGGCAAGACTCGACTGTGATTGGTATGAAGCTGTGGTTTGATCCGCAGATCTCTGAGCATTGGCCGTAAAACAGTCCAGGGTGGGTTGCAGTGAAAGATGACTGGTTGAGTCGTCCTGGAATTGCGTCTGTTTTTACTCCTAGGGCTGGGATAGCTCAGGAGTGTAAGACATCTTCTGAGGAGATGAGCATGCGAATTGGGGACTCCATTGGTACTACCATTCGATTACCCACGTCTAGAAGTCGAAAGAAGCCTTTTTCTAATTCTTGTGTAGGGATTATGTAGGAGTCGAATGCTATATCTTTATAGTCTGAGTATTCATAGCTTCAGTATCATTGGTGGCCTAGTGCCTTGATTGTTAGGTAGGGGTTATTGATTTCGTCTATGAGGTAGAGGATTCGTAGGGATGGGAGGGCGATTAAGATCAGAATAACAGCGGGGAGGACTGTTCAGATGATTTCGATTATTTGGGCATCTGTGGCGTGGGTGTTAGTGAGTTTTGTTGTAAGGGTTGACATGATGATGTGGAATACTAGGGTGCTGATTAAGATGACGATTATCAGGGCATGGTCGTGGAAGTGTATTAGTTCTTCTATAATTGGGGAGGCTGCGTCTTGGAAGCCCAGCTGGGAGGGATATGTCATTAAGGCCCACAGGGGTTGAGTCTGTAATTTAGCGCTGACATAGCTAAGTAATAGTTTTACTAGGGTCTTATCGAGAAAGAAGCATAGAAGGAGATGCGACTGGCTTGAAACCGGTCCAAGGCGGTTCGATTCCATCCTTTCTTAGATGTGTGTTGTTATTTAGTTGTTTGTACAAAGGCGGGCTCTTCGTAGGTGTGGTAGGGAGGGGGGCAGCCGTGGAGTCATTCTAGGTTGGTGTGGACTGTGTTTGTCATGTGCGCCTCTCGTTTTGCCGAAAAGGCCTCTCAGATAATGAAGATTATAAGGATTACCCCGACGATTGAGATTATTGATCCGATTGAGGAAATAATGTTTCAGATGGTGTAAGCGTCCGGGTAGTCTGAGTATCGTCGGGGCATTCCTGCTAGTCCTAGGAAGTGTTGAGGGAAGAAGGTTATGTTGACTCCGACGAAAGTCACTCCGAAGTGGATTTTTGTTCAGGTGGCGTGAAGGGTATAGCCAGAGAATAGTGGGAATCAGTGAATGAATCCTGCTATAATTGCGAAAACGGCGCCTATGGATAGGACATAGTGGAAGTGGGCGACTACGTAGTAGGTGTCGTGTAGGACCACGTCTAGTGAGGAGTTGGCTAATACGATCCCGGTGAGTCCTCCGACAGTGAATAGGAAGATAAATCCCAATGCTCATAGTATGGCAGCACCCCACTTAATTTTTCCCCCGTGAAGGGTGGCCAGTCAGCTAAATACTTTGACGCCGGTTGGAATGGCAATAATTATAGTCGCAGATGTGAAGTAGGCGCGAGTGTCGACGTCTATTCCTACCGTAAATATGTGATGGGCTCAGACAATGAACCCTAAAAAGCCAATGGACACCATTGCTCACACCATGCCTATATATCCAAAAGGTTCTTTTTTGCCGGCATAGTAAGTAACAATGTGGGAGATTATGCCAAATCCGGGTAAGATTAGGATGTAAACTTCGGGGTGGCCAAAGAATCAGAAAAGGTGTTGGTATAAGATTGGGTCTCCCCCCCCAGCCGGGTCGAAGAAAGATGTGTTAAGATTGCGGTCTGTTAGCAGCATGGTGATACCCGCTGCCAGCACGGGGAGGGACAGAAGGAGAAGGACTGCGGTAATTATGACAGATCATACAAACAGGGGGGTTTGATACTGTGATATAGAAGGGGGCTTCATATTAATGCAGGTAGTGATAAAGTTAATTGCCCCCAAGATGGAGGAGACCCCAGCCAGGTGCAGGGAGAAAATGGTTAGGTCAACGGAGGCTCCGGCGTGAGCTAAGTTTCCCGCAAGGGGCGGGTAGACTGTTCATCCTGTGCCTGCTCCTGCCTCTACCCCGGAGGATGCTAGGAGTAGTAGGAGAGAGGGGGGGAGAAGCCAGAAGCTTATGTTGTTTATTCGTGGAAATGCTATGTCGGGGGCCCCGATTATTAGGGGCACGAGTCAATTTCCGAATCCGCCGATTATAATGGGTATAACCATGAAGAAGATTATCACAAAGGCGTGGGCAGTTACGATCACGTTGTAGATTTGGTCGTCTCCAAGGAGGGCTCCGGGCTGGCTTAGTTCTGCGCGAATTAGTAGGCTCAGGGCGGTTCCTACTATGCCAGCTCACGCGCCGAAAATTAGGTAGAGGGTTCCGATGTCTTTGTGGTTGGTTGAAAATAGTCAGCGGGTGATGGTCACAGGTAAGATGGCCGAGCGACCAGGCGGTAGGCTGTAGTCCTTCTAACAGGGGTTCCACTCCCTTTCTTATCAGAGTCATAGTCCTGTGGTGTTTACACGCCAGGTTGCAAACCTGGAATTGAGACGTAGAGATCTCCTGGGCTTCTCCCGTTTTTAATGACGGGAGAAGTAGATAGAAGCTCGCTGGATAGAGTGATTAGCTGTTAATTAGTTGTTTACGGGATCGAGGCCCGTGTATCTAGGAAGGCCTTAGCTTAGTTAAAGCGTCTGGGTTGCAGTCAGAATATGTAGATTAAAGTTTTACAGGTCTTAAGCAGAAGTTAGAGGGGCTTACTCTCTATTTAGGACTTTGAAGGTCCTTGGTTTAGTATTAACCTAAATTTCTGTACTAGGGTTTGATTAGAGGTGTTAGTGGTAAGGCTAGGATGGATAGGGGAAGGGTGGTTGATAGTAGTATGGTGGTGGTGTTGGGTTTTAATCGTCACTTGTTTGAGATTTTTGTTGGACTTGGTGATACGGTTATTGAAATGGAGTAGGAGAGTCGAAGGTAGAAGAATAGGCTGAGTAGGGAGGAGATAGCTAGTATGGTTGCTAGTGGGGCTATGTTTTGTGTGAGGAGTTCTTCTAGGGTTAGTCATTTTGGCATGAATCCGGAGAGCGGGGGCAGGCCTCCTAGTGAGAGGAGGGTTATTATGGTTATGGGGGTTAGTGTTGGGGAGGTGGTTCATGTTGTTGAAAGGTCTTTGGTGGTTTTAGTTGAGAAGAATAGGAGCGCTAGTATTATGGGTGTTGAAATTAGGATGTATGTGACTAGGTTTAGGAGGGCTAATTTATTTGACTTGGTGAGAATTGTGGCTATTCATCCTAAGTGGGCGATAGAGGAGAATGCGATGATTTTTCGTAGCTGTGTTTGGTTTAGTCCGCCCAGTCCCCCGATCACTGCTGACATGGATCCTATTATTGTGAGGGTTATTATAGAGGTTTGGTTTCATGTTAGAAGGAGTAGGGTTATTGGGGCTAGTTTTTGTCATGTGATAATAATCAGGCCGGCTTTAAATGATGATCCTTGTAGGACTTCTGGTAGTCAGAAGTGGGCTGGGGCCAGCCCTAGTTTTATTGCGAGGGCTATTGTTAGAAGCACTTGAGCTAGTTGGTCTTCTAGTTGTAGGATGTTTCAATGTCCAGTTGTCTGGGCATTGATTGCGCTTGAGAACAGGATTATGGCGGATGCTGTTGCTTGTGTTAGAAAGTACTTTGTTGAGGCTTCTGTGGCTCGTGGGTGATGAGATTTGGAGATAATTGGTAGGATGGCTATGGTGTTTAGTTCTAGCCCTATTCATGCAAGGAGTCAGTGGAAACTGGATATGGTGATAATGGTCCCTGTTGCAAGGTTGAGGATTAAGATTGTGGTGATTATTGGGCTCATTGATAAAGGAGGGGTTTAAACCAACATTTTCGGGGTATGGGCCCGAGAGCTTATTTAGCTGACTTTATTAGGAAGTGGTATAATGGGAGTACAGAGGGTTTTGGGCTCTCTGGTGCAGGTTCAATTCCTGTTTTTCTAAGGAAGCGATAGGGTTTTAACCTATGTAGTTTATTCTATCACAATAACCCCTAAGTTCAGGCACGATTCCTCGGTTTGGTTAGACTGGTGGGATTCCCAGTAGGAAGATTGGTAATGAGATGTGTCATAGGCAGAGGGCCAGGGTAATGGGCAGGAATTGTTTTCATAGGAGATGTATTAGTTGGTCATAGCGGAAGCGCGGGTAGGAGGCTCGTACTCAGAGAAATCCAATAGATAGAATTGTTGTTTTAGCTATTATGTCTAGGGGGAAGCTTTCTGGGCTTTGCATAATGCCCGAGTTTATGAATAGGATGCATGAGAGGGTGTTTATTAGTAGGATGTTGGCGTATTCTGCAAGGAAGAATAAGGCGAAGGGTCCTGCTGCGTATTCTACGTTAAAACCGGAGACTAGTTCTGATTCGCCCTCTGTTAAGTCAAAGGGCGCTCGGTTGGTTTCTGCTAAGGTGGATACGTACCATATTATTATGAGGGGCCAGGATGCGAACAGAAGTCAGTTGTGTTTTTGTGTGATAGTTAGCATTTGTAGTGTGAACCCTCCTGAGTTTATAACTACTGCTAGTAGGATGATTCCTAGTGTTACTTCGTATGAGATGGTTTGTGCAATTGCTCGAAGAGCTCCTATTAGGGCGTATTTCGAGTTTGATGCTCAGCCAGATCAGAGAATAGAATAGACGGCCATGCTTGAGATTGCTAGTATGAATAGTAAGCCTAGGTTGAGTTCTGTTAGGGCGTAGGGCATAGGGAGGGGGCTTCAGATTACTATGGCTAACAGGAGGGCTAGAAGTGGGGCTATAATTAGTAGAAGTGGGGATGAGTGTGATGGACGGACGGGTTCTTTGATGAATAGTTTTACTCCGTCTGCCACGGGTTGGAGCAGGCCTAGTGGGCCTACAATGTTTGGTCCTTTGCGAAGTTGTATGTAGCCCAGGGTTTTTCGTTCTAAGAGGGTTAAGAATGCTACGGCGACCAGGATTGGGAGAATATATAAGATTGGGTTGATAAGTAGGTTTAATAGTTGGGTCATATACTAGGGAGAGGATTTGAATCTCTGTGCGGAAATCTTAGGCTTCTTGCATAACCTGGCTCTGCCACCCTAATAAGAGCCCTGGTCTGGGGCTCGAGTTGTTGTCTCGGTTTAGGTTAAGTTTTTGTCAACTATGCTTGAGGGGCTTCTTATTAAGATAGGCCCCATCTTTCTGGTCCTTTCGTACTAAGGAAGATTTAACATAGATAGAAACCGACCTGGATTTCTCCGGTCTGAACTCAGATCGCGTAGGACTTTAATCGTTGAACAAACGAACCTTTAATAGCGGCTGCACCATTTGGGTGTCCTGATCCAACATCGAGGTCGTAAACCTTCTTGTCGATGGGGACTCTTGAAGAAGATGGCGCTGTTATCCCCGGGGTAACTTGGTTCGTCATTCAGAGCAGTTCTGGGTCATGTGGGGATTTGACATGTTTGTCTAGGGGAGGGGGGGAGGCCCTTGGCTTGGAAGTTTTGTTTGTTTCCGTAGTCGCCCCAACTGAAAATGTTATGGCATTTTTATCGGCGGGTGTGGTTTGGCATAAGTATTTTAAGCTCCACGGGGTCTTCTCGTCTTATGTGTCTATGCCAGCTTTTGTACTGGTGGATCAATTTCACTGATTAATCAAAGGAGACAGTTAGGCCCTCATTTAGCCGTTCATACTAGTCCCTATTTAGGGGGCAAGTGATTACGCTACCTTTGCACGGTTAGGATACCGCGGCCGTTTAAGTGGTTAGTCACTGGGCAGGCGGGACCTTTAATACTATTGTTGCTAAAGGCTATGTTTTTGGTAAACAGTTGGGGCCGGAGGTTTGCCGAGTTCCTTCTTTAATGTTTAATCTTTCTTGCATGGCAAGCCTGTGTCGGGTTAACAGTGGGTAAAATTTTTGTCTTGTTGGTGTGACATTAGTCCTTTTTTGGTCTGTTAATTGTCAGTAGGTGTTCTATTGCTGAGTTACGGGTGTGCGCAGAGAATAGTGGGGGTGTTCTTGTTACTAATTCTAGCATAAGTTCTTCTATATGTCTATAGAATTACCTGGTAGGATTGTAGGAATTGGGGGTGAGGGGTGGTATTTTTGTGGTGTGGCTATGACGCTGTAGTTTTGTGGTGGCTGCTTTGGGGCCCACTGATTGTAGGGTTTAGGTTGTTCTCTGCGGCAGGGTGTAGTCTGACTCAATAGAGCTGTACCCCTATTGAGTATCTTTCAAGTCATAAGGTTTAACTAGATTGTGTGTCTTGATCTTGAAGTAGAACTAAGATTCTTTTATCAGGTAACCAGCTATCATCGAATTCGTTAGGTTTTTCGCCACTACTTTTGGGTCGTCCCACTCTTTTGCTACAGAGACGGGTTGGGTCTGTTGGTTGCCCAGAAGTAGCTCATTCGATTTCGGGGTGGCGGACTATAGTGTCTCTTTGCCCGGGAGTTCTTGCTAGACCATGATGCAAAAGGTACAGGGGCTGATCCTTGCTTTGTGTTGCTTTATAGTTGTGGGTATTTCATCTTTCCCTTGCGGTACTTTTTACTATTGCGTCGTTGTAGGGTTCAATCGCATTTACTAACTTTGGCAAATGGTTTGTTTGGTTGGTTAGGTGGTTTTGTGTGTGCGGGCGAGCTAGATTTGGCTCAGAAAGGTCAGAGTTTTGCTGACGTTTTTTAATTGTAAATTAAATGCTTTGTTTAAGCTACTTTTTGTATTCCAAGCACACTTTCCAGTGCGCTTACCATGTTACGACTTGCCTCATCTTGTAGTCTATGATTTTATAGTTTTAGTGTGGTAGTTGTTGAGGAGGGTGACGGGCGGTGTGTGCGCGCTCCAGGGCTGTTTTTAAAAAAGTACTCTTACTTGTTTTACTGCTAAATCCGCCTTCTGGTACTAAGTTTCATAGGGCCCTTCGTTTCTTCTTTGGTAGAAAGTGTAGCCCATCTCTTCCGCCCCATTAGCTACGCCTTGACCTGACGTTTTAGTGGTTAGACTATTGCGCTTATTTTTTATCCCTCAAGGGATAGGCTGGCGACGGCGGTATATAGGCTGTGTTAGGCTAGGGGTGGCAGGGTTGATCGGGGGGTGTCGATTATAGGACAGGCTCCTCTAGGTTGGGTGGAGCACCGCCAAATCCTTTGAGTTTCAAGTTTTTCACTTGTAGTTCTCTGGCGGATATTTAGTGGGGTAATATCTGGGGTTAGGACTAAGCATAGTAGGGTATCTAATCCTAGTTTGTTTCTTAGTTTTGGTGAGTTAAAGGTCCGTGCTTTCTTAATTGGGTAGATTTCTTTTGATTCTGGTGTTTCACAACTAAATTTTAATTCTTTTTAAGTAGGCTGGGGGAGTTCTAGTCACGCTTTACGCCGTTGGTGTTATTTTAGGCCCTTCGTATAACCGCGGTTGCTGGCACGAAGTTTACCGGCCCTGTGGAGTCATAGCTAGGTCAAGCTTGCGCTTATGGCCTAATGTTGATTACTGCTGAGTACCTGTGGAGGGGTGGCGAGGCAAGGTGTCGTAGGCTTAGAATTTTAGTGAGCCTGATACCGGCTCCTTCATTTTGTTAAGATTTTTTTGGGCATTTTCACTGGTGTGTTGATGCTTGCATGTATAATTTTGACTCAAAATAGCGGTAAGTTTAGGATCAAAATTTTATGTTTTTGGAGAATCTGGTTCCCATCGCGGCAGCTTCAGTGCCGTGCTTTAAAATATAAGCTACAATTAC